TTCAATTAGTTCGGACTTGCTTAGTATTAAATTGGGACCAAAAACAAAACGGTTCCAAAAAAGAGGTTTATGCCTCCTTTGTTGAGGTAAGGGCAAATGATCTAATTCGTGATTTCATAAGAATTGAGTTAGTCAAAGTCAAGTCCACTCTTTCATATAGCGGAAAAAGATATAATATAACAGATTCGGGATTGATTCCCAATAAGGGGCTAGATCGCGCCAATATCAATCCCTTTCATTCCAAGGGGAAGTTTCAATTACTTACCCAACAGCAAGGAACTATTGGTACGTTGTTGAATCAACATAAGGAATGCCAATCTTTTATAATTTTGTCATCATCCAACTGTTTTCGAATTAGTCCATTCAAGGGTTCGAAATATAACAATGCGATATTGGATCCCCTAATCCCAATTAGGTATTTGTTGGGTCCCTTAGGTACTATTGTACCTAAAATAACGAATTTTTATTCATCTTACCATTTATTAACTCATAATCAAATCTCGTTAAAGAAATATTTACTACTTAATAATTTTAAGCAGACTTTTAAAGTACTTCAAGTACTTAAATATTGTTTAATGGATGAAAATAGAAGAATTTATAATCCCAATTCATGCAGTAATATAATTTTGAATCCATTCCATTTAAATTGTTGTTTTCTTCATCACGATTCTGGTGAGGAGACATCCACAATAATTTGCCTTGGGCAATTTATTTGTGAAAATGCATGTTTATTTAAATATGGGCCACACATAAAAAAATCCGGTCAAATTTTAATTGTTCATGTTGACTCCTTAGTTATAAGATCGGCTAAGCCCTATTTGGCTACCCCAGGAGCAACAGTTCATGGTCATTATGGAGAAATCCTTTATGAAGGAAAGACACTAGTTACATTTATATATGAAAAATCAAGATCTGGTGACATAACGCAGGGTCTTCCAAAAGTGGAACAGGTCTTAGAAGTGCGTTCAATTGATTCAATATCGATGAACCTCGAAAAGAGAGTCGAAAGTTGGAACGAACGTATACCAAGAATTCTTGGAATCCCCTGGGGATTCTTGATTGGAGCTGAGCTAACCATAGCCCAGAGTCGTATCTCTTTGGTTAATAAAATTCAAAAGGTTTATCGATCTCAGGGAGTACAGATCCATAATAGACATATAGAGATCATTGTACGTCAAATAACATCAAAAGTGTTGGTTTCAGAAGATGGAATGTCTAATGTTTTTTCACCCGGAGAATTAATCGGATTGTTGCGAGCGGAACGAGCAGGACGTGCTTTAGACGAAGCGATCAATTATCGGGCAATCTTATTGGGAATAACGAGGACATCCCTGAATACTCAAAGTTTCATATCCGAAGCGAGTTTTCAAGAAACCGCTCGAGTTTTAGCAAAAGCCGCTTTACGAGGTCGTATTGATTGGTTGAAAGGACTGAAAGAGAACGTTGTTCTGGGGGGGCTTATTCCTGTTGGTACTGGATTCAAAAAATTAGTACACCATTCAAGGGAAAACAAAAATATTTATTTGGAAATAAAAAGGAAAAATTTATTCGAGTTGGAAATGGGAGATATTTTGTTATACCATAGAGAATTATGTGCTCCAAACAATTTTCATGGGACATCACAACAACCATTTACGCGATTTTCCTAAGAAGAGATTCATTCTTTTTACTTTAACTATTTGGTTAGGTTGGTCCAATTATTTATATTAATTTAGTAATAAAAAAATAAGTAATTAAAAGAAATTAATGGTTTGGACTATATATCAAGGGTCAATCCACGGTAGAAGGTTCCGTCGGAACAATTATTTATTTCAGGGTATCTTGTCGCTTTTTTTTTTTTAATAAAAAAAAAAGAGGAAGTGTGGGGAAATGCGGGGAAAAATGATAAAAAGATATTGGAACATCAATTTAGGAGAAATGATGGAAGCGGGAGTGCACTTTGGTCATGGTACTCGAAAATGGAATCCTAGAATGGCCCCTTACATCTCTGCAAAGCGTAAAGGTATTCATATTATAAATCTTACGAGAACTGCTCGTTTTTTATCAGAAGCCTGTGATTTAGTTTTTAATGCAGCAAGTAGTGGAAAAACCTTTTTAATCGTTGGTACCAAAAATAAAGTAGCGGATTTAGTAGCATCAGCTGCAATAGGGGCTCGGTGTCATTATGTTAATAAAAAATGGCTCGGTGGTATGTTAACGAACTGGTCCACTACGGAAACGAGACTTAATAAGTTCAGGGACTTAAGAGCAGAACAAAAGATGGGGAAACTCAATCATCTTTCCAAAAGAGATGCAGCAATGTTGAAGAGAAAATTATCTACCTTGCAAACATATTTGGGTGGGATCAAATATATGACGGGGTTACCCGATATTGTAATCATCGTTGATCAGCAAGAAGAATATACGGCTCTTCGAGAATGTGTCATTTTAGGGATTCCTACTATTTGTTTAATTGATACAAATTGTGACCCGGATCTCGCAGATATTTCGATTCCAGCTAACGATGATGCTATAGCTTCAATTCGATTCATTCTTAACAAATTAGTATTCGCAATTTGCGAGGGTCGTTATAGCTATATAAGAAATCGTTGATTATGATTAAGAATAATAAAATTAATTAATTGTTTGGGAACTCGATCGATTTATTGGATCGGTTACTATTCTTGAACTTTAAAAAGAGATAGAGATAAAAATGGGGATATTTATATTATGTTATGTGATTTTTTAGTATCCTAAAATTTAAATTTATTGGTATCCTAAATTCAATTTGTATTAAAAGATGATTAATGTTGGTGAGTTGAGAAAGAGATGGTTGAATCAAAATAATTTTTTAAGTTCGATTTATATCAGAGGACAATATGAATGCTATACCATGTTCCATTAAAATACTCAATGGGTTATACGATATATCGGGTGTAGAAGTAGGCCAACATTTATATTGGCAAATAGGAGGTTTACAAATCCATGCCCAAGTACTTATCACTTCTTGGGTCGTAATTGCTATCTTATTAGGTTCAGTCATAATAGCAGTTCGGAATCCACAAACAATTCCGACCGACGGTCAGAATTTCTTCGAATATGTCCTTGAATTTATTCGAGATTTGAGTAAAACTCAGATTGGAGAAGAATATGGCCCTTGGGTTCCCTTTATTGGAACTATGTTCCTATTTATTTTTGTTTCTAACTGGTCAGGTGCTCTTTTACCTTGGAAAATTATACAGTTACCTCATGGGGAGTTAGCTGCGCCCACGAATGATATAAATACTACTGTTGCTTTAGCTTTACTCACGTCAGTGGCATATTTTTATGCGGGTCTTACCAAAAAAGGATTGGGATATTTTGGGAAATACATCCAACCAACTCCAATACTTTTACCAATTAACATCCTAGAAGATTTTACAAAACCTTTATCTCTTAGTTTTCGACTTTTTGGGAATATATTGGCTGATGAATTAGTAGTTGTTGTTCTTGTTTCTTTAGTACCTTCAGTAGTTCCTATCCCCGTTATGTTTCTTGGATTATTTACAAGTGGTATTCAAGCTCTTATTTTTGCAACTTTAGCCGCGGCTTATATAGGTGAATCCATGGAGGGTCATCATTGATTAGCTTTTTTAATAGTCTTTTTTCACTTACCCGAAGTCATGCATGATTCCAAATACGCACTTGGTTGGGCAACATAATACATATATATTTGTATCTATATATGTATGGATCACCTAATCTCGTAGGAGGGAAGACAGACGATATTACGGAATTGGAAAAATATGGGTTAGGGGGTCAAGTCAAACTAGATATATGTAATGTCTATAAGTCTAACCCTTACATATGTTTCGAAGAATGATTCTAAAAGCCAATTCAATATAAAAATAAAATGCAGGTGGTTTACATTATGGAAGAAACAAATGTATATGTGATATTAGATATTTACTAGTTATATAGGGATTATCCCTATGGACTATATATTATATATTTTTATATTTTATTTATTCCTATTTCTTTCCCAGTATATTATTACTATAATACTATTTATTATTACTATATTGAATGTTGATTCTTTTATTTTTTTTTTAACCACACTGCATTTCGTTTAGATGGATTTTAGATGGATTACAATACAATATAAGTCTTTCTTTTTCGTCTGTAATTGTAGATTGAATGAAAAAACAGATGAACGTACAGATTATAGAAAGTAAGTAAAGAACGAAGAATTGAATGAAAGAATGGTTCGAAACGAAGAAATGCAATAAGTAGAACTATATGCATATGAGTTTACAAAGATTTGATCATGGGTAGAAACTAAAAAAAAAAAAAAAAAAGAGATATCGAAGTCATTCTGACGATTCACTAATATTATAATTTCAATTCAGAGTTTTTAATTACTTTGACCCGATAGATCGTAGTGATAAAATGTAGTGATAAAATAAGTAATAATGCATTGGTTGATTGTATCATTAACCATTTATTTTTTTTGTACGAGGAACTTACTATGAATCCACTGATTTCTGCCGCTTCCGTTATTGCTGCTGGATTGGCCGTAGGGCTTGCTTCCATTGGACCTGGAGTTGGCCAAGGTACTGCTGCGGGCCAAGCTGTAGAAGGTATTGCGAGACAACCAGAAGCGGAAGGTAAAATACGAGGTACTTTATTGCTTAGTCTAGCTTTTATGGAAGCTTTAACAATTTACGGACTGGTCGTGGCATTAGCACTTTTATTTGCAAATCCTTTTGTTTAATTTAATCCTAAAATTAGAAATGTGAAAACGTACGTTATGCGCTTCTTTCTTAGTCTTAGTTTATTTTATTAACTTGGACTTGCCGTTTGCTTCTTCTAATTATATCAACACTTTAATCCTAACAATTACTTATGAGACAATACCCCGGAAAGGGCTTATTTGAGGATGAGGAATTCACGGATCCGATCGCTTTCTTCCTTCCCATTCCCACCCTTAGTACAAGGGAAACCCCTTATTAAGAAACGTTTCAACAAACGAAATATTTTGC